AGTTAAAAGACCCGAAGTAGCAAAGCCTTGGGTAAAAAAAGTACTTGAGGCAGTTATTGTGGTTAAATAATTTTTTCTTATTTTTAAATAAGGGACTATATGAATAAGGGAGAAACTCCATGAAAGAAAGATTAATGATTCATATAAATCACTTAGTGGGAAATGGCCCGAATAAATCCAACGAGTGATTAATAATCCTGTTAGACATAAAAAAGTAGCTATCATGCCCTTTTCTGACGAATCATATGGTTTTATGATTTCATTGCCCAATAAGGTTATCAAATGAATTGTAATTACAATTGAAACAATCGAAAAGGAAATATGAGTTAATATATGCTCTAAAGTTGAAAATATCATAAAAATGAAAAAAAGGGAGGGAATCCCCTAGATTAATTAAGAAATATAAAAAGGTAATTTAATTTATTTTTATTATAGGATCTATTGGATCTCTTTTATAAGATGGCATGCCGCCACTCGGACTCGAACCGAGATGCTCTAGCACTGCTTCCTAAGAGCAGCGTGTCTACCGATTTCACCATAGCGGCTTGCTCGAACTCATACTCATAATAGCCTATTTATATTCAATCGTCGAGATTGAACAAGTCAATTCAATCAAATAAGTTTTTTTAGTAAAGATTAAAATTGATAAAAAAAATGAGTTCAAAAGTAAATTTCAAGGTTCATTAGTTTCTTAGGGTGTCCGGTTTATTTATCTTAGGGCTTTGACGTAGTTTATCCTAGTCTAAAATCCAACTTTTGCAATTAGAGAATTCTCTCCATAGAAAAAAAAAATGTTTTCATATTGATACTTAATTATTTCTCGTTTATCTGATTTCATAAATTTGAAACAAAAAAGAAATTTTATCAATGAATCCAAAATAGCCATATTTTGGATTACTCCAAATTGACACCTTATTTGTACATAATATCTCAACAATTAAGTTCTTTTATTGAGTGGGCTGAAAATTGGAGATATATCGGAAATCTATATAGTAATTCCGATAAATTAAGAACTCAGAAAGTTATTAAATTAAGAAGTCAGAAAGTTATCAAAAATAAAAATTTTTTAACATGGAATCAATTAGTTTCAACAATTCATTAATTTTAACGAAAAATATTATATCTGCCCTTCTCGAGAAAGATAAAAATTTTTCAGTATTGTAAAGGTCGATGGGGAAAATAAGACTCCCCACCACCACAATGTGAGTGAAAATATACGAAAAATAAATAAAAAATCTTGTATTTTTTCTTTATTCTTTTTTTTAGAATTGAGAAAACAGAAGAATTATTCTTTTAGATATCTTAGAAGATTAAGATTGAACCTGGTCTATTTCATATTGATTAGAATAAGGACTGCCAATTGTGAATTTTATATTAACAAATTACTGAGCCAATTTTTCGAGTAAAATCCATTCCGATTATTCCAATATTTTAGGACTTATTTGTTTGTCGTACAAAAAAACTTTTTGAATTCCCGGTAGAAAGAGATTTCCCTAATGACAAAGCTTTTAACGCCGCCCAATATCCTTTCCTTTTCCAAATATTTTTACGAATACGCTTTTTTGATATAGAAGTACGTTTTTTTGGAACTGCCATTTAAAAATAAAGAAGTTACTCATTGTTATAGTTGGATGTGAAAGACATCTATTGTTCAAAACGAATTATTATTTATTATTCATTATCTATTTTTTCTCTAAATAATATTCTCTTCATAAAAAATAAATATAGATATGTGAAAGATCTCTGAAAATTGTATCAAAAATGACTCGAAATAAGAAATTTTTGATTCCAGACAATACAATATTCGTAAAACCAAAAATCTTTGGATTGGAACTCTTAGTTCTCGTTCTTTATCTCTCAAATTTCTATCTTTAGAATACGCTATGTCATATAAATAACACTTAATAAAATAAATAAATAAAGAACCTAAAAGACCTTGATTTTCATCATTCTATACTTGTAATAAAATACCTCAAAGGATTGTAAACTTTTGCCTAATAAAAAACTTTAGTCTTTTTTAGTCAAACTCGAGGAAAGAATACACCTAAATTCAATTGTTAAATTCGAATGAGACTATTAATAAATCTGTTAAAGGATACGTGGTTTGATAAAAAAATATCTCAGTCATTTTTTATAATTTCCCGATAAAAAAAAATCTCATTTTAGATCCATAATATTCTAACGTTTACTAATAAATCCTTTTGATTGAAATGGAAAACAATCAATCCCATAATGAATTAGTTAATGAGTTGAAATAAACAAACTAAAATGAAGAGTTATTATTTCATTAGACCGATGACCTTAGTTAATCCTATAATTCATATTAGCATCAAGTACCCTTTTTTGCGTAATTTTTTATCCTTGATCTATGAATATAAATTATCGTAATAATAATTTATATTTGCATTTTCCTATTATAGTATTCGTTTTTTATATGTAACTTGGTCATATCATTTGACCAATTGTAACTTCTTTTTTTGAATATTTGAACGATTTTGAA